ACGCTCAATGTAAATTCCCATATCTTTATTGTTAATGTAATGAGCCTATCCTCTCTTGTCATATTCCAAAATGAAATCAAAATATCAAACGGAATCACTAATTCAAGACCAAAATATTCGGAGGACTCTTCTGACCAAACAAAACAAAAAATATGTAATTGTCAGCAAAGTTGTTTACTTTTTTTAATCCAAGAAGTTTTTTTACTTTATACACAATAGGTCATCGATTCAGCATTGGCTAAAAAAGGGGATAAAATCCCCAATAAGTAGTTCAAATCAGTTTATCGATATGAGTGTTCTATATTGATAAAATATATATTTCTTTTTTTGAAACCGTCTCTATATTAACATAGTGGTAGAAAGAGTACCATGCCGCGTCTGGACTTCAAACAGTTTAGCTTTAACCATGTTAATGGTCCCGCATTATTGGTTGATAGAGAATCAAAGTAGATTTTCCAATAAATTACGAAATGCTATAGTTCTTACATATGATTTCTGAATTTATTCAGAAGTAATTCGCGAGATCGTGCACCTCTCTTTCTTAGGTATAACTTTCCTAGTTATAACAGAAAAAGTACATCTGGTTGGATCCAGCCTATTCTTGAAATAAACAACTCGCACACACTCCCTTTCCAAAAAAGATCAACACCCCAAGCACTACACTTAGATTTATTAGATTTGTTGCTAAAATATCGGTATTAAACCCGAAACTCCCGGCGGATGGCCAGTGGCCGAAAGAAACGAAAGAATCGGTTACATTTTTCATATGATATGATCTCCTCGTATAGATAGACTAAAAAATCGAACAGAGTTCTTTTTGTATTACTTTGCCCTCTTTATATATAGATTTCTTTCTAGTTTCCTACTTTCTAAATCGAATTAAAAATCTATTTGATTTAGAAACCATGAATTACCCTCTTGCTTGCAACCTCTCTTAAAAACTAAAAGAGGTCTACCAACACGAACGGGAAGGATGAAAGCGAGTTGGTATGCTAATTCCTCATCCGCAAATCAGCCCTTCCCGTGGGTTATTTTCTCAACGAATAAGTAATTCGAGGAATGAATCCTTATATAATTCGAAAAAGCAAAGCACAAATGCAAGGCAATATAATATGAAAAAATTTTTTCATATTTCTAATCTAAATATTAAACAAAAGGATTAGCAAATAAAAGTGCTAATGCTACAACCAGGCCATAAATTGTTAAAGCTTCCATAAAAGCTAGACTAAGCAATAAAGTACCTCGTATTTTTCCCTCCGCCTCAGGCTGTCTCGCAATACCTTCTACAGCTTGACCCGCAGCAGTACCTTGACCAACTCCAGGTCCAATAGAAGCAAGCCCTACAGCCAATCCAGCAGCAATAACGGAAGCGGCAGAAATCAGTGGATTCATGATAAGTTCCTCGTACCAAAAAAAAAAATGGTTAATGATACATTCAACCAATGAACTATGACTTAATTATTCCATGCTACGATTCGTCCAGTCGAAGTAACTACGAACTTCGAATTCAAGTAATAACATTCTTGAATAATCAAAACTATTTTGATATCTCTTTTTTAGTTTCTCTCGAGAAAGTCTTTATGAATCCATACAACTTTTGATTTTCTGTTTCTTTGTCCCGAACCGCTCTTTGAATTCTTCGATTTTTTTCATCCATTTATTAATTCAACTCACAGTCACAGATTAGACAGAAGGATTTCTATAGAATCCCCATCTACATTCACATTCCATTAGTAGGTCAAATTAGATAGCTCATATCTAACAAGTCAATATCTAATATCACATATACATGTCTTTCTTCCACAATGTAAACCAACTCTTTCTTCATCTTCAATTCAATTAGATTTGCTAAGGATGCGTCTAACGCTTGACAAAAGTTAACTTATAGTCATTCAATTCTATATACCTAGTTCGACTTCCCCTCTACATTTTATGAATCCCTTATAAATGACCCTTTCCCGTCCCCATTGTTTATCATTATCTTGCAACCTAAATGGATAAGATCATCAATGGATAAATTGATTGGGGTGAATCGTTGCATAGAAATTGATTTGATTCATCTAAGTTTACAATTTATTATTTATTAATATTTTCGTTTGGTCAATCGTTGAATAAAATCAACTGAAAAAGGGAATCATTCTATAGAACATCCTTTTTTTTTTATAAGGTCGTAATACCACAGTAATACCACAAGACTTCTTCGTCAAATTACGACTCCGAATAGTTAATAGTCGGATTCGATGACCAATCTAATTCATTGAAGGAAAGGTAGGATTATGATATAAATGGACAAAAGGTAATTTTAGGAAAAAGATCTTTGAGATCTCTTTCCTTTTTTCAATTCTCTACTCTAATATCAATATTGTATTGTAATCTTTATTGTAATCTTTTTTTCTATAATCTATAACTCTAGATCATATATTAGTTGTATATTTTCATTTCATTCACTAAGTCAATTTTTTTAGCCACGCACACATTGTCTTAGGTTAAACTAAAAAGA